AATGAAGTGCCTGATTAAAGGATTACTGTGATAGAGTAAATCATGTAATTTATTACCTTCATTATATCTAATAGACTTAAACTATTTCCTAAAATATCAAAAACTTTCGTGCCTCATACACCTAGATATATTCAACCCAATACATAAAAAGGTAAGCTAAATATAAGCTAATGGGTTCATACCCCATATATAGGACTAACCTCCTTTTTAATTTTCATAAGTCCTGCAAAAATCTTATTTATATTCACCTTAATATTAGGAACCTTAATTTCTGTTACATCAACTTCATGATTAGGTATTTGAATGGGATTAGAAATTAATCTTTTATCTTTTATTCCATTAATAACTAACACGAAAAACATTATATCCACTGAAGCTGCATTAAAATATTTCCTAATTCAAGCTTTAGCATCTGCACTACTATTATTCTCAATTATCATTATATCCTCATGGCCTAATCTTCCTCTTACACAAAATAACATTTTCTATACTATAATTTCTTCTACCTTGCTATTAAAAATGGGAGCCGCCCCCTTCCATTTTTGATTTCCGGGAGTAATAGAAGGTTTAAGTTGAGAAAATTGTTTCATTTTGATGACTTGACAAAAGATTGCCCCTCTAATACTTCTCTCTTATGTTCTCGAAACATCTATGTTCATCACATTTATCATCCTCTCTTCTATTATTATTGGATCCCTAGGTGGTTTAAATCAAAGATCATTACGTAAATTGATAGCATACTCATCAATTAACCATGTTGGATGAATAATTTCTGCTATAACAGTAGGAGAAAACATATGAGAATTGTATTTTCTTATTTATTTAATCCTAAGATTATCTATTATTTTAATGTTTAGCTTATTTGAAGTATACCATATTAATCAAAACTTCCTCACTTTAACTGATAATCGTAATTCTAAGGTTCTCATATTTTTATTATTGCTTTCTCTAGGTGGTTTACCACCATTCTTAGGATTCCTACCTAAATGACTAATTATCCAAACCTTATCAGAATTAAATTATCAATTTACCATCGTCATTATAGTAATCACTACATTAATTACACTCTTCTATTATCTACGTCTAACATTCACAGCTTTCTTATTTTCATACACCGAACTCAAATCATATTCTACAGCATATTATAATCCTTCAACATATCTTCTAATTCTTGTACTAACAAGTCTATCTACCTTGGGTTTACCAATTAGATCAATCCTTTATTATATGCTTTAAGGCTTTAAGTTAATCAAACTAATAGCCTTCAAAGCTATAAATAAAGACTTCTAAATTTTTAAGCCTTAGTAGAACACTACTCCTTTAGAATTGCAGTCTAATATCATTGTTGACTATAAAGCCTGGTAGAAGAGAAAATTCTCCTAAATAAATTTACAGTTTATCGCCTATTATACCTCAGCCATTCTACCGCAACAATGACTTTTCTCAACCAATCATAAGGATATTGGAACATTATATTTCATTTTTGGTGCTTGGGCTGGTATAGTAGGTACTTCTCTTAGATTATTAATTCGAGCTGAATTAGGTCAACCAGGTTACCTAATTGGAGATGATCAAATTTATAATGTAATTGTAACTGCTCATGCATTTGTAATAATCTTCTTTATAGTAATACCTATTATAATTGGAGGATTTGGTAATTGATTAGTTCCTTTAATACTTGGAGCACCAGATATAGCTTTCCCTCGAATAAACAACATAAGATTTTGATTACTACCTCCTTCACTTACTCTATTACTCAGAAGTAGTTTAGTGGAAAATGGTGCAGGAACCGGATGAACAGTTTATCCTCCCCTATCATCTGGTATTGCACATGCCGGTGCTTCAGTGGATTTAGCCATCTTCTCACTACATTTAGCGGGAGTATCCTCCATTTTAGGTGCTGTAAATTTTATTACTACAACTATTAATATACGAGCTCCCGGAATGTCTTTAGATCAAACTCCATTATTTGTATGGGCTGTAGCCATCACAGCCTTGCTTCTCCTTCTATCTCTTCCTGTATTAGCTGGGGCTATTACTATATTATTAACAGATCGAAATTTAAATACTTCCTTCTTCGATCCAGCAGGAGGTGGTGATCCTATTTTATATCAACACCTTTTCTGATTTTTCGGTCATCCTGAAGTATATATTTTAATTCTACCTGGGTTTGGAATAGTATCTCATATTATTAGTCAAGAAAGAGGAAAAAAGGAAGCTTTTGGAACATTAGGAATAATTTATGCAATAATCGCAATTGGTTTATTAGGTTTTGTAGTATGAGCTCATCATATATTCACTGTTGGTATAGATGTTGATACTCGAGCCTACTTTACTTCAGCCACTATAATTATTGCTGTTCCTACAGGTATTAAAATTTTTAGATGACTAGCAACATTACACGGTACCCAACTTACTTATAGACCATCCTTACTTTGAGTTCTCGGTTTTGTCTTCCTATTTACAATTGGTGGATTAACCGGTGTAGTCTTAGCCAATTCATCAATTGATATTATCCTTCATGACACATATTATGTTGTAGCACATTTCCATTATGTATTATCCATAGGAGCAGTATTTGCCATTATAGCAGGTTTTATTCAATGATATCCTTTATTCACAGGACTAACTCTTAATCCCAAATGATTAAAAATTCAATTCATTACTATATTTGTCGGAGTCAATTTAACCTTCTTCCCACAACACTTTCTTGGATTAGCTGGTATACCACGTCGATATTCAGATTACCCAGATAGATATACCTCATGAAATGTAGTTTCAAGTCTAGGTTCTACTATTTCCTTTATTGGTATTATTATACTTATCTTCATTATCTGAGAAAGCATAATTTCTAACCGAATAGTACTTTTCCCATTAAATATAGTAAGATCATTAGAATGATATCAATCTTTACCTCCTGCCGAACATTCTTACTCTGAATTACCTATATTAACTAATTTCTGATATGGCAGAATAGTGCAGTAGATTTAAGCTCTACATATAAAGTTTACACTTTTATTAGAATAAATGGCAACCTGATCGAATTTAAACTTACAAAATAGTGCTTCTCCTTTAATAGAACAACTAATTTTCTTTCATGATCACACTTTATTTATTCTCCTCATAATTACTATTTTAGTTGCATACATTATAAGAAGATTATTATTCAATAAATTTACTCATCGTTATCTATTAGAAGGACAAACTATTGAAGTAATCTGAACAATTTTACCAGCTATCACATTAATCTTTATCGCCCTCCCCTCTCTACGTCTCCTTTACCTTCTTGATGAATCAATAGACCCTTTAATTACTGTAAAAACAGTTGGTCACCAATGATATTGAAGATATGAATATACTGATTTCTCTACTCCGTATGAATTTGATTCATATATACTACCTTATAATGAAATACCTATAAGAGGATTTCGGCTATTAGATGTTGATAACCGAACAACTTTACCTATAAATACCCAAATTCGAATATTAGTTACAGCTGCAGATGTTCTTCATTCTTGAACAGTTCCAGCTTTAGGAGTAAAAGTAGATGCTACCCCTGGACGACTAAACCAAACAAGCTTCTTCATAAATCGCCCAGGATTATTTTATGGCCAATGTTCAGAAATCTGTGGTGCTAATCATAGTTTTATACCTATTGTTATTGAAAGAATCAACATCAATTCCTTTATTAAGTGGATTAACAACATAATAAATTCATCATCGGATGACTGAAAGTAAGTAATGGTCTCTTAAACCATTTTATAGTAATTAACACCTACTTCTGATGAAGAAATTAGTTAATATATAACATTAGTATGTCATACTAAAATAATTAAAATAATTTAATATTTCTTTATCCCTCAAATAATACCTATAAGTTGATTTACATTATTTATATTATTCTCATTAGTATTAATTTTATTTGCAATTATAACTTATTTTATTTTTCACTACTCTCTACCCCCATCATCAAATACTAAATCATTAAATACTAAATCTTTTAACTGAAAATGATAAGTAATTTATTTTCTATTTTTGATCCTTCTACTAGAATTATAAACATCTCCTTTAATTGATTAAGTACTTTTTTAGGCTTATTACTACTACCTACACTTTATTGACTTATCCCTACACGAATAACTACTTTATGAAATTCAATTATTCATACTCTTCATAATGAATTTAAAATCCTTATTGGTCCTACAAATCACAATGGTAGTACTTTCATTTTTATTGCACTCTTCTCTATAATCTTATTTAATAACTTTTTAGGATTATTCCCTTATATTTTTACCAGCTCAAGTCACCTATCTATGACATTAACTTTAGCTTTACCTTTATGATTATCTTTTATAGTTTACGGATGATTTAATCACACTACACATATATTTGCACATATAGTCCCTCAAGGAACTCCTCCTATTCTTATACCTTTTATAGTTTGTATTGAAACAATTAGTAATCTAATTCGACCAGGAACTTTAGCAGTACGATTAGCCGCTAATATAATTGCAGGACATCTATTATTAACCCTTCTTGGAAACACAGGATCCTCTTTAGTATTATCCACTCTTTCTTTTCTAGTAATTGCACAAATATTATTAATACTTTTAGAATCAGCTGTAGCAATTATTCAATCATATGTATTTGCTATCTTAGCCACCCTTTATTCAAGAGAAGTTAATTATGGTAACACACTCTAATCACCCTTATCATCTTGTAAATCCAAGACCTTGACCTTTAACAGGAGCAATTGGAGCAATAACAACAACTATTGGAATAGTAAAATGATTTCACCAATATAATAATTCCCTTTTATTTATTGGTCTTCTTCTTATTTCCTTAACCATAATTCAATGATGGCGGGATATCACCCGTGAAGGAACTTATCAAGGCCTTCACACCTTACCTGTAAGAAAAGGCCTACGATGAGGAATAATCCTTTTTATTATTTCTGAAGTCTTCTTCTTCATTTCCTTCTTCTGAGCATTCTTTCATAGAAGATTATCCCCAAGAATTGAATTAGGCAGAATATGACCACCCCTTGGCATTCAACCATTTAATCCTTTACAAATTCCCCTTTTGAATACTACTATTCTTCTTGCTTCTGGAGTTACTGTTACATGAGCTCATCACAGATTAATAGAAGGGAATTATAGCCAAACTACACAAAGTTTATTCTACACAATTCTATTAGGACTTTATTTTACAATACTTCAAGCATACGAGTATATTGAAGCCCCTTTTACAATTAATGATGCCGTCTACGGATCAACATTTTTTATAGCTACAGGATTCCATGGTCTACATGTCATTATTGGAACAACCTTCTTATTAACATGTTTACTTCGACATCTTATATATCACTTCTCCCCTAATCATCATTTTGGATTCGAAGCAGCTGCTTGATACTGACATTTTGTAGATGTCGTTTGATTATTCCTATATATCTCTGTTTATTGATGAGGAAGATAATCTATTTATTTAGTATATAAATGTACATTTGACTTCCAATCAAAAAGATTGATTATTCAAAATAAATAATCCTAATTATATTTATTACCACATTAATTATTATGATTTTATCATCCATTGTAATATTACTTGCTTCAATTTTATCTAAAAAAACCATTAATGATCGAGAAAAAGCCTCTCCTTTTGAATGTGGATTTGATCCTAAAAGTTCAGCTCGACTACCTTTCTCATTACGATTCTTCTTAATTGCTGTAATTTTTCTTATTTTTGATGTCGAAATTGCCCTACTCCTCCCTATCATTATTATTATACAATGATCCAATCTACTTTCATGGACAATTGTTAGTATATTTTTCCTACTAATCCTATTACTAGGATTATATCATGAATGAAATCAAGGTGCCTTAGAATGAGCTTATTAGGGTTGTAGTTAACTATAACATTTGATTTGCACTCAAAAAGTATTGATATTCAATCTACCTTAAAGTAAGAAGCGATAAATTGCATTCAGTTTCGACCTGACCCTAGATGAATACATCCTTACTTATTAATTGAAACCAAAACAGAGGTATATTACTGTTAATAATATTATTGAAATTATTTTCCAATTAGAAATGTGAAGATCAAATTAAAGCTGCTAACTTTTTATTTTAATGGTTTAATTCCATTAACATTTCTTATTTATATAGTTTATACAAAACAATACATTTTCATTGTATAGATAATAATATCATTATTTATAAATATTTAAAAGTTAAATAACTTCCCTAACATCTTCAGTGTTATGCTCTACTATAAGCTATTTAAATACATAATTAATATAATTAACATAACCATCCATAAAATAAACCCAATTAAATAAATCTTAATTCTATTATTTTGTCACCTCTGAATTATTTTAGAATAATTAACTGATTGTTTATAAATCATCTGTCCACCTCAGTCTTCTCTTCAACCTTGATCTAATCCCCTATAAATTTGCTTACCTAAAAATAAGGGAAGATAACTCACCCCATATGTTCTAATAAAAGGTATAAATCATATTGATCCAAGAAATCTTGATAATATATATGATTTTAATGCTATTAAGTTATAGGATAAAGCAATTTTAGATACTTCATATCCCAATCAACCCCCCAATAAACTAACTACAAGAGTTAATATTTTTAAACCTTCAGGTAAAATAATAAAAATTGGAGTAGGAAATAAAACCCACGCCAACATAGATCCCCCTAAAATCGCTATTATTACCAAAACCAATATACTTTTAAGTATAATTCAACCCTCATCACATAACGGATGAAACGAGGTTGAATTAAAATCACCTGTTATAGAATAATAAACTAATCGTAATGAATAACATACAGTTAACCCAGTAGAGATAAAAAACAAGAAAAAACTAAATATATTCACATAAGATAAACTTACAATCTCTAAAATTAAATCCTTAGAATAAAATCCTGCCATAAAAGGTATACCACATAAAGCCAAATTAGAAATATTAAAACAAACTGCCGTTAATGGTATTTGAGTACAAATATTACCTATAAATCGAATATCTTGTGAATCCTTTATATTATGAATTAAAGACCCAGCACATATAAATAATAAAGCTTTAAAAAGTGCATGAGTTAATAAATGAAAAAATGCCAATTCAGAATATCCTATTGCTAAAATTCTTATTATCAACCCCAATTGTCTTAATGTAGACAAAGCAATAATCTTCTTTAAATCATACTCAAAATTAGCACCTAAACCCGCTATAAATATTGTTAATCCACCAATTAATAAAAGTGCCTTTGATAATCATGTGTCAACTATTCTAGGACTAAACCGAATTAATAAATAAACCCCAGCAGTTACTAATGTTGAAGAATGCACTAAAGCTGATACTGGAGTTGGAGCTGCCATCGCTGCAGGAAGTCATGAAGAAAACGGAATTTGAGCTCTTTTAGTTATTCCTGCTAATATAATTATAATCCCAATTAATAATATAATAAATGAATCCTTTTCAAACTCCAAATAATAAATATAATTTCAACTTCCATAATTTATTATTCAAGCAATTGCTATTAACAATGCAACATCACCAATCCGATTAGATAAGGCCGTTAATAACCCTGCATTATATGATTTTACATTTTGATAATAAATAACTAAACAATATGAAACTAAACCTAACCCATCTCAACCTAACAAAATACTAATCAAATTTGGTCTGATAATTAAAAATATTATTGACAAGACAAATATTAATACCAAAAGAATGAAACGATTAATTGCTTTATCCCCTAATATATATTCCTCTCTATATAAAATTACTAATGAAGAAATAAATAAAACAAACCCTATAAATAATAATGATATTCAATCAAATAAAAAAGTTATAACCAATGAATTTCTATTTAAACTAAATACTTCCCATTCAATAAACACAATTAAATTATATATAATAAAATAAATTCCTATTATAATTAAACTTAATGATAATATAAACAAAAATAAAAATCTTGTAAAACAAATAGATAATGATCATATAATGATTTAAGGTAATAATCTACATCTCTGGAATCACAATCCAACATTTTAATATAAACTACTTAAATATAATCATATAATATTCAACTCCCCCTTTAATACTAAAATATTTAAAGGAAATCAATGCAACAACAATAATAAATATTCCCGTGTGTAACCACTTGAACAAGAATAAATACCAGAATATAATATACCATGTTGACTATAAGAATATAAATACAAAGTATATACTGCACTAAAAAAAGATACTAATATTAATATTAGTATAGTTAATCATGATCAAGATACTAATCTATTAAATAATCCAATCTCCCCTATTAAATTTAAAGATGGGGGAGCAGCCATATTTGAAGATCTTAATAAAAATCATCACAACGCCATTGAAGGTATAAAATTTATTAAACCCTTTCTCACCAATATTCTTCGGCTACCTAACCGCTCATAAGTAATATTAGCTAAAGCAAATAATCCAGATGAACATAAACCATGAGCAATTATTAATGTATAACTTCTTCTAAATCCTCACACTCTTAAAGTTATCAAACCACCTAAAACAATTCCTATATGAGATACAGAAGAATAAGCAATTAAAGCTTTTAAATCAGTTTGATATAAACAAATCAATCTTACTAAAATACCACCAACTAAACTAATAGAAATTCAAATATAATTATATTTTAATCCCATAAAAGTTATTATACTATAAACACGTAATAACCCATAACCCCCCAACTTCAATAACACTCCAGCCAAAATTATAGAACCCGAAACAGGAGCCTCAACATGAGCTTTAGGTAATCATAAATGAACTAAAAATATAGGGACCTTAACCAAAAAAGCCAAAATCAAAACCAAGTAATATGTAATATTAAATAAATTCATATTTGTTAATATAACTAAATCTAAACTTCCATACAACTTATAAACATTAAATAATCCAATCAATAAAGGTAATGAAGCAAGTAAAGTATAAAACAACAAATAAACACCTGCTTGTAATCGTTCAGGCTGATATCCTCAACCTAAAATTAATATCAATGTAGGAATTAATCTACTCTCAAAAAATAAATAAAATGAAAATATTCTTATACTACTAAAAGTACAATACAACATTAACATCAACAACAAAATATAAACCTGAAATAATTGATTATAAAACTTAACTCGATAAACAGATTCACTTGCTGTAATTATTAAAGTACAAATTCAAAAACTTAATAGAATTAATCCATAAGACAATATATCACATCCAAAGAAATAACTCAAATTCCCAAAACCTCTATCTAATACACATCCAAAAATAAAAATATACACTATAAAGTACAATAGTGATTGAACCACTCATCAAAAATCCACTAATAGACATAAAGGGATCATAAACAACAATATAAATATAAATTTTAACATTGTAAAACTCTAAATGTTTGAAAAAAATCATTACCATGAGTACGAATTATAGAAACTAAAACAGCCAATCCAAGAGCACCTTCACAAACAGAAAATGTTAAAAATACTATACTAAAATATAACTCATATTCAAAAAAATTCAAAAAAACAAAAAGTAATGAAAATAAACCCAAAACAATAAATTCCAAACTTAATAATATAGACAATAAATGTTTACGATTAGAACAAAATACTCACAATCCCATAAAAATCACCAAAAGCAATATAATGAAATTTATACTTATTACCATTGTTTTAGTAGTTTATATAAAACACTGGTCTTGTAAACCAATAATAAGATTATCTTCTAAAACTCAGAGGAAAGGAAACCCTTTCATTAATCCCCAAAATTAATATTTTAATATAAACTACCCTCTGAATTCTTAATTTAATTATACTTACCTCTTACATCTTTAATGCTATTATATTTATTCAAACTAATCACCCTATAATTATAACAATTATTGTTATTATCCAAACCATCATTGCAGCAGTATATTTAGGGTTATTATCTCTATCATACTGATTTTGTTACATTCTAACACTCGTATTTCTTGGAGGTATATTAGTACTATTTTCATATATCACAAGTCTAGCATCCAATGAATTAATATTTATAACATCTAAAATAATTATAACAACCATCCTTCTCATAATCACCTTACTAATTCTTATATTTTTTATAGATCCTTGATTTTATACCACAATAACAAAAAATACCGACACCTCCACAATAGAATTAATTAACACTTTCAATACCGAAGCAACACCTCATTTACTTAAATTATACAATAAACCAACCCATCTAATTACCCTTTTATTGGTCAATTATTTATTCTTAACCTTAATTGTAATTGTTAAAATTACAAATATTTTTCAAGGGCCACTACGACATAAATTTTATGGCAAAACCTATACGCATCTCCCACCCTCTTTTCAAAATTGCTAATAATGCACTAGTAGATCTTCCAACCCCTGTTAACATTTCAGCTTGATGGAATTTTGGTTCCTTATTAGGATTATGTCTTATTATCCAAATTGCAACCGGGCTATTCCTCGCAATACATTATACAGCTCATGTAGATCTAGCTTTTTCTAGAGTAGCACACATCTGTCGTGATGTTAATTATGGTTGACTACTACGCACTTTACATGCCAATGGAGCATCCTTCTTCTTTATCTGCTTATATCTTCATATTGGTCGCGGCATATATTATGGATCTTATAATTATTTCCACACCTGATCAACGGGGGTAGTAATTCTATTCTTAGTAATAGGAACAGCTTTTATAGGATATGTTCTCCCCTGAGGACAAATATCATTTTGAGGAGCTACAGTTATTACTAATTTATTATCTGCTGTACCTTATTTAGGTATTGATCTAGTTCAATGAGTGTGAGGAGGATTCGCTGTTGACAACGCTACCTTAACTCGCTTCTTTACCTTCCATTTTGTCTTTCCCTTTATTGTAGCCATAATAGTTATAATTCATCTCCTATTCTTACATCAAACAGGCTCTAATAATCCCTTAGGATTAAATAGTGATGCTGATAAAATTCCTTTTCATCCTTATTTCTCTTTTAAAGACCTATTCGGGTTTATTATTATAGTAATATTACTTCTACTTCTTACACTCCTAGAACCTTACATACTTGGAGATCCTGACAATTTTACCCCTGCTAACCCTTTAGTAACCCCAGTGCATATTCAACCAGAATGATATTTCCTATTTGCCTATGCTATTCTACGATCTATTCCTAATAAATTAGGAGGCGTAATTGCATTAATTATATCTATTGCCATCTTATTAATTCTTCCATTCTCATCCAACAATAAATTCCGAGGAATTCAATTTTATCCTATTAATCAAATATTTTTTTGATCTCTTGTCTCTATTGTCATCCTATTAACCTGAATTGGTGCTCGACCAGTCGAAGACCCTTATATTTTAACTGGTCAAGTCTTAACAGTTCTGTACTTCTCTTATTATATTCTTAATCCATTTATCTTCTTCATATGAGATAAATTAATAAATTAGTTATTAAGCTTATGCAAGCATATGTTTTGAAAACATAAGACAGAAGTTTAAATCTTCTATTAACTTCCTACTAAATTTAATGCATTAAATTATTATAGAAAATATAAGTACCTTTAACCCTATAAAAAAAAATAAAAAATTTAATGATAATGGTAAATAAGCCTTTCAAGCCAAATATATCAACTTATCATAACGAAAACGAGGTAAAGTACCACGAACCCAAACAAATATAAATGCTAATAAACTCAGCTTAATAAAAAAATAAATAGTTAATACATCTCCTCCCATAAACATTATACAAAATAATATTCTTATAAATAAAATACTAGCATATTCAGCTAGAAAAATCAAAGCAAATCCTCCTGCTCTATACTCCACATTAAATCCAGATACCAATTCTGACTCCCCTTCCGCAAAATCAAAAGGTGTACGATTTGTCTCCGCTAAACAAGAAGAAAATCATGCCAATATTAATGGAAAAGTTAAGAATATAAACCACACATAATTCTGAAAACTTATAAATCTTATAAGACAATAATTATCAACCAAAAATACAAATCTCAATAACAATAAAGCCAATCTCACCTCATAAGAAATTGTTTGTGCTACAGCACGTAATCTCCCTAATAAAGCATAATTAGAATTAGAAGATCATCCAGCAATTATTACTGTATAAACACTTATACTTGTACACACCAAAAAAAACAAAATTCCTAAATTAAATGTAAACAACATAGTAATAAAAGGATATACTATTCAAGTCAATAATGCTAAGAATAAACTAAAAACTGGAGATAAATAATATAAAATATAATTAGATATAAAAGGATAAGTACCCTCCTTAGTAAATAACTTAATTGCATCTGCAAAAGGCTGAGGTAACCCAACAAATCCAACCTTATTTGGACCCTTACGAACTTGAATATAACCTAAAACTTTACGCTCCAATAATGTAAGAAATGCAACACCAACTAAAACACAAACAACTAATATTAATACCCCTACCACTCCTATTATAATATCTACTATCAATACTACCTGTAATACATAATCACATTGTTGAATTCTAAATTCAACGCACTTATTCTGCCAAGGTAATAAATTAATCTTTATCATCTTTCAGAAAATTTTTCTAATGTTTGGTCCTTTCGTACTAAAACATTTTATCTTCATAAAGATAGAAACCGACCTGGCTCACGCCGGTCTGAACTCAGATCATGTAAGGATTTAAAAGTCGAACAGACTTATTAATTAAACTTCTTCACCTAATCATATTCCTTAATCCAACATCGAGGTCGCAACCCTTCTTGTCGATATGAACTCTCAAAAAAGATTACGCTGTTATCCCTAAGGTAACTTTATCTTATAATCACTAATAATGGATCAATTATTCATAAATCAATGTTATATCAAATAAAGAGTTCCTTTAATCTTCACGTCACCCCAACAAAATACTTTTATTCAACTATAATTAAAACAACTAAACAGAATAATTAAATAAAAAATATAAAGCTCTATAGGGTCTTCTCGTCTTTTATGTACATTTAAGCCTTTTAACTCAAAAGTTAAATTCCATTATTCATATAGAGACAGTTAATGTTTCGTCAAACCATTCATTCTAGCCCTCAATTAAAAGACTAATGATTATGCTACCTTTGCACGGTCAAAATACCGCGGCCCTTTAAACAATTTCAGGGGGCAGGCCCAACCTTAAATTTATCACAAAAAGACATGTTTTTGATAAACAGGCGAACATTAAAATTGCCTAGTTCCTTTATATAAATTATATCATACTAAAACTAAATACATCACAAATATACTAATTTTATCATTATTACAAATATCTTAAAATTCAATAAATTATTCCAATACAAAATTTAAACTTCTTTATAAAATCATATTAATATTAAATAATTTATAACATTATTTAATTGATAGCTAATTTAAAGCCTACAATTCTTAATATAAAAAATAAATTATAAACACTATTTAAAAGCTTATCCCTTTAAATATTACAATTAACCCATAATTTGTAATTCAAATTACTAATTACTACTGAAAATTGCTGAATTAAATTCATTTCTTAGAAAACCAGATATCCTGAAAAACGTTTAACATTTCATTACAAGTTTATTATTATTAATAATAATAATACATTAACTAATATAATAAACTAGCTCTTCTCAATTCGGGATAAATAAAATCCTTACCTCATTTTTAATAAACCCTGATACACAAGGTACAATAATTATCTACTTCTTTCCAAATAATTTTTCAAAAATATTTCAACCTTCTTTCACAATACTAATTCACTATAAATTAATCAATTTATTCTATTCCTATACTATAACACACTTAAAGTTATTTCTTATAACTTTTTATATTCAATAACCATTATAAGTATTTCCCTCAAAATAATCTGAATCGCACAGATACAATTTTCATTGTAAATGAAATACTTACTTAAAGCTTTATTTTGCATTCTAGATACACTTTCCAGTACATCTACTATGTTACGACTTATCTCACCTTAATAATGAGAGCGACGGGCGATGTGTGCATGTTTTAGAGCTTAAGTCATATTATCATAATATAACAACATTACTTTCAAATCCACCTTCAATCACACTTTCCAATGCAAGATCCATTTAAATTTTTCTATTGTAATCCATCTCCTACTTAATCATAAGCTGCACCTTGACCTGACATATCATTCACTTCAAATTAAAGAAAATTACCTTTCTCCAAAAATAATCTTACGACGGCGGTATACAAACTGATCACAAAATTAAGTCGAATATAACGTGTACTATCGATTATAGGACAGATTCCTCTGAAAAGACTAAAACACCGCCAAATTCTTTGAGTTTCAAGAACTTAACTATTACTACTCAAGCAACAAAACCTTTACATTTAAAATAATAGGGTATCTAATCCTAGTTTATAATTTAAATTTCAAAGCTTCATGTAATTATTAAAAATTTCCATAATTTTTAAATTCTACCTTCTAAAATTATAATAAATTTATATAATACAACTCATTAACTTTATTCGCTAATAATATTCACTTTGATCCTACGTATAACCGCGGCAGCTGGCACGACTTTAGCCGATCACATATTATATTACTATTTCCAAATCACCTTGAGAGACATAATACCAAATACTGCAATTCATCTATCTATTTAAAATACCTAATATCACAAAAATTTACATGTAAATCATATAAAAAGTAAATATTTAAGCAAGAATAAAACTTTTATTATTTTCACCAAATGTACTGGATCAGCAATTAAATATTAAGACTACTAAAATCAAAATTTCTAATTTTTACAAATTATATGGCCTAAAGTTAGTATCTCCTCCCTTTTTTTTGCGTTAAAACAAACTTCGCCCCGGTTTGTCTTTTTATGTAATTACCTATATAACGGAACAATTAATACATATATTGTTACTTTTATATACTAAAGTCAAAAAACCCAAGCGCAACGCCGTAATAATTGTTTAGGTAATAGGTAATAATATTTTTTTTTTTTTTTTTTGCGTAGGATCCTCCTACTAAATATATACTTTAATATAATATATATAAATGCTTATTATATTATAAATTCTTCAATTAATTAACAAGAATAAATAGATAATGTATATATGTTATTATAATTAAATACCAATATATAATTATATATTAAATAAGCATTTATATATATATAAATAATATATTTAATAGGTATAAAGATATATGCACTCTACAATGCTAGAAATATTTTTAAGATCCTCTTTTTCGGCCTCTCATTTATAGATGTTAATAGGTTATAAGGTGCTTGTACATCAATAAGTTATTATTTATTAATATACTTTCTATATGTTATTAATATTAAATAAATGCATATATATATATATAACTATTGATCTTGAAAAAAAAATTGAATCCTAATTCCATAGCACAATATTTAATATTCCATAAATCTATACACTGAACCAAAATATTGTTTATAAATAAATATAAACCTTAAATTTCACGACAAACTTACCACATATATCGTTTAATATGAGAAAATATCAATCAATTAAATTCTGCTCCGTATCTTATAAAGTTTTTATATAAAAATAAGTGCAATTAACATTGATAAATTTCCTAATGAATTTT